CATATAATATATAATAAATAATTGATAAATTGCAATATTGCAATATAAAAAAAAATAAATATAAAATATATATATATATATAATAAATATATATATAATAAATAAATATATATAAATATAAAAATAATAATTATATATAAATATAAATTTATATATAAATAATAAAAAATAAAAATAAAGTAAATAAAGTATAAGTTATAAGTATAAATATAATAATATATAAATAATAAAAAATAAAAATAAAGTATAAGTTATAAGTATAAATATAATAATATATAAATAATAAAAAATAAAAATAAAGTATAAGTTATAAGTATAAATATAAATAAAAAATATAAATAATATAATATATAATATTAATATATATAAATATATATAAAAAAAAAAATAATAATAAATAATATATAAATATAAATAAAAAATAAAGTAAAAAGTAAAAAAAAGATATAAGATATATATGAAAAGTTAAGAAATCATCATATAATATATAATAAATAATTGATAAATTGCAATATAATAAATAAAATAAATATAAAATTAAAATATAATATAAAATTTAAAATTAAGTAAAAAAAAAAAAGGGAGGTCTGTGATGTTTTTAAAATCTTTTATACTAGGTAATATCTTATACATGAAGATAATAAATTTTGTCGTTGTGGTCGGACTCTATTATGGATTTCTTACCACATTCTCTATAGGGCCCTCTTCTCTCTTCCTTCTCCGAGCTCGGGTTATAGAAGAAGGAACCGAGAAGGAGGTATCAGCAACAACTGGTTTTATTATGGGGCAGCTCATAATGTTCATATCGATCTATTATGCGCCTCTGCATCTAGCATTGGGTAGGCCTCATACAATAACTGTACTAGTTCTACCATATCTTTTGTTTAATTTCTTCTGGAACAATCAGAAAAACCCTTTAAATGGTATATATAGTATTTGTACCAGTAATAGAAATTCAATGCGTAATTTAAGAATTCTATGTGTATTCCTTAATAATCTAATTTTTCAATTATTCAACCATTTCATTTTACCAAGCTCAACGTTAGCCAGATTAGTAAACATTTATATGTTTCGATGCAACAACAAGATGTTATTTGTAACAAGTAGTTTTGTGGGTTGGTTAATTGGTAACATTTTATTCATGAAATGGGTTGGATTAGTATTATTCTGGATAACGCAAAATCATTCTCTTGGATCTAATAAGTACTTTGTGTCAGAATTGAGAAATTCTATGGATCGAATCCTTAGTATTCTCTTATTTATCATCTGTGTATACTATTTGGGCAGAATGCCATCACCTATTGTCACTAGGAAACTGAATAAAGAAACCTTAGAAACAGAAGAAAGGGGGGAAAGTGAGGAAGAAAGCGATAGTGAGGAAGAAAGGGAGGATCCATACAAAATAGATGAAAGTAAAGAGATCCTGGTGAATGGAAAGGAAAAAAAAAAAGATGAATTCCACTATAACTTTAACTTTCAAGATACATGCTATAAAGATAGTACAGTTTACGAAAATTCTGATCTTGATGGGTATCAAGATAATTGGGAATTGGGAAGCCTTAAAGAAGAAAAAAATGAAAAGACCTATCTCCGGTTTGAAAAACCTCTTGTGACTTTTCTTTTTGATTATAAACGATGGAATCGTCCAGCGCGATATATAAAAAATGATCTATTTGAAAATGCTATACGAGATGAAATGTCACAATATTTTTTTTATACATGTCCAAGTGATGGAAAAGAAATAATATCTTTTACATATCCACCTAGTTTATCAACTTTTTTAGAAATGATAGAACAAAAAATTTCTTTGTACACAACAGAAAAACTATGTCATGAAGATCTGTATAATTATTGGGTTTATACCAATGAACAAAAAAAGTACAACTTGAGAAATGAATTGATAAGTCGAATAAAAGTTCTAGAAAAAGAAAAGGGATCTATAGATATGTTTGAAAAAAGGACCCGATTGTACAACGATGAGAATGAACAAAAATGCTTGTTAAAAGCGTATGATCCTTTTTTGAACGGACCATATCGAGGAACAACCAAAGAATTATATTCACGTACAGAAGATTACATAGAAATGCTTTGGATAAATAAGATTCATAGTCTACTTACTAATGATTCACAAGAATTTGAACATAAAAATAATTCGTTTGATAGGGAATCATTATGGAATTCTATTGATAATTCCTTAATTGATACGGAAGACACTAGTCAAAATACAAAAGATATTAGTAAAAAGGTTTATCGATGGGAATACAAATTGATCAATGATTATAATTTGCAAGAGTTTGAAGAAGAAGAATCGGAAGATTCTGAAATTCGTTCAAGAAAAGGCAAACTTGTATTAATTTATACTGATAACATAAATAATAACGATTATGTTACTGATTATGATGTTACTAATACTGATATTAATAATAATAATAATAATAATAGTGATGAAGAAGAAGAAATATATTTAATACGTTACCCAAAAAAATCGGATTTTCGTCGGGATCTAATTAAAGGATCCATGCGTGCTCAAAGGCGAAAAATAGTTAATTGTAAAATATTTCAAGCAAATGTGCATTCCCCACTTTTTTTTGATAGATTTGATAAAACATTTTATTTTTCTTTTAATATCTCTGAAATGATAAATCAAATTATTTTAATTTTTAGTAATTTGGTCAGTATCGCTAGAGAATCAAAATTGAAAATTCCCTACTTTGAAGAGGAAGAAGAAAGGAATAAAAAAGAGGAAAATGATCGTATGGAAGATCATATGGAAGTATTGGATAACTTTCCATATGCTCAACCAGTAAGAAGTTTAATCTTATTAACCCAATCTTTTCTTAGAAAATACATTGTATTGCCTTCATTGATAATAGCTAAAAATATTGTACGTATGCTATTATTTCAATCCCCCGAGTGGTACGAAGATTTTAAAGAATGGAATAAAGAAATTCATGTTAAATGCACCTATAATGGTGTTCAATTATCAGAAACGGAGGAATTTTCCGAAGATTGGTTAACAGACGGTATTCAGATAAAGATTCTATTTCCTTTTTGTTTAAAACCTTGGCGAAGATCTAAGGAACGATCTCATCATCAAGATTCAATGAAAAAGAAAAAAAAAGTAAAAAAAGACAATTTTTTTTGTTTTTTAACAGTAAGTGGAATGGAAGCGGAACTTCCATTTGGTTCTCCTCGAAAACGACCTTTTTTTTTTGGGCCTATTTTAAAAGAACTCAAAAGAAAAATTATAAAACTGAAAACTAAGTTTTTTATAGTTCTAAGAGTTTTTAAAAAAATAATAAAATGGGATATGAAAATTTCAAAAGAAAAAACAAAATGGATCATCAAAATAGTTCTAGTTATAAAAAAAATAATAAAAGAATTTAAAAAAGTAAATCCAATTCTTTATTCAAATGGAAAAGATTCAAAAATTTATAATAAAATTAACTCCGACCTTAAAATTAAATCTATGAATGGGACAAATTATGCACTCATAGAAAAAAAAATGAAAGATCTTTGTGAAAGTACAATCACAATAAGGAATCAAATAGAACGAATCAAAAAAGACAATAAAAAAATGGTTAAAATTTATGATGATAAAAGATCGGAATCACAGAGATCTATTTGGTCCATATGTAAAAGAAAGAATATAAGATTAATATGTAAATCACATTATTTTATAAAATCTTTCATTGAAAAAATATATGTGGATATCTTTCTATGTACCATTAAAATATGTACCATTAAAATACCCAGAATAAGTGCAAATTTTTTCTTTGAGTCAACAAAAAAAATTATAAATATAAATAAATTAATTTACAACGATAAAAAAATGAATAACAAAGTAATTTATGAAACAAATAAAAATACAATTAACTTTATTTCGGCTATAAAGTCTTTTTCTAATATTAGTAATAATAATTCAAATAGTTCTTGTGATCCATCTTACTTATCACAAGCATATGTATTTTACAAATTATCACAAAATCCATTATTTAACAAGTATAACTTGAGATTTTTACTTCAAGATCACGGAATGTATCATTATCTTAGGGATAAAATAAAGGATTATTGTATAATACAGGGAATATTTGATTCAAAATCAAGGCATAATAAATCTGGAATAAATGAATGGAAAAACTGGTTAAAGTGTCAGTATCAATACAATTTATCACAGACAAAATGGTCTCAATTAGTACCAAAGAAATGGCGAAATAGAATAAATCAACGTCGTATGATTCAAAATAAAAATAAGGACTCAATAATTAATTATGTAAAAGCAAATTATTATGAAACCAATTCATTGATGAATCAAAAAGAAAAATTAAAAAAAAGCTACAGCTACAGATATGATCTTTTATCCCATAAATATATAAATTATGGATCAACATTACAAGTAAACGAGAACCAAGAAATTCCATATCCATATAATTTTAATATAAAAAAACCCAACTCATATTTTATAAGTATGGATAAAGATAAAAATCTGTATAGAAAATATTTAGATTATAAAATTATCGATTTTTATCTTAGAAAGAATATCAATATTGATACTTGTACCAAAATTAATAAGTATAAAAAAATGGAACAAAAAGATATTTTTATTCATCAAGAAATAAACCCATCCAATAAATTTTTTGATTGGATGGGAATGAATCAAGAAAAGTTATATCCTACCATAATGGAATCTTGGTTTTTCCCAGAATTTGTGCTACTTTTTAATACATATAAAATTAAACCATGGATTATAACAATAAAATTACTTCTTTTTGATTTTCATAGAAAAAAAAATAATTATAATATATCATCTAATCAAAAAGAATATCTTGAATTTAAAAACTCCAATCAAGAAAAAAACGAACAACAGAGCCAAGGGGGTCTTGGATCAGATATACAAAACAAAAAAAATGAAATTGAAGAAGATGACGCGGGATTGTATATTAAAAAACATAAAAATAAAAAAAAATCCAAGAGCAACAAAGAAGCTGAACTAGATTTTTTCCTAAAAAAATATTTACTTTTTCAATTAAGATGGGATAACATTTTGAATCAAAAAATTATAAATAATATTGAGATATATTGTTTCCTACTTAGATTGATAAATCCAAGGGAAATTGCTATATCCTCAATTCAAAAAGGAGAAATGTGTCTGGATTTAATGCTTAGTCCGAAGGATTTGGAGCTTACAGAATTTATAAAAAGGGGAATATTTATTATTGAACCAATTAGTTCATCTATAAAAATAGATGGACAATTTATTATATATCAAACCATAAGTATTTCATTGGTCTATAAGAATAAATACCAAACTAATAGAAAATGCACAAAAAAAATATATGTTGATAAGAATTATTTTGGCAGATCCATTACACAAGATGACAATATGTTTGTTAATGGGAATAAAAGTTATTATGATTTCCTTGTTACTGAAAATATTCTATCTCCTAGACGTCGTAGAGAGTTGAGAATTTTAATTTGTTTCAATTCCCGGAATTTGAATGTTGTGAATAAAAATCCAGTATTTTGTAATGAAAACAAGGGAAAAACCTGTGCAAATAAATTTATTAAATTTAAATTGTTTCTTTGGCCCAATTACCGATTAGAAGATTTAGCTTGTATGAATCGCTATTGGTTTGATACAAATAATGGTAGTCATTTCAGTATGTCAAGGATACGTATGTATCCACAATTCAGAATTGGTTAATGATATATATTTCCTTTTCCTATATGTGGTATGTGACATGACATATTAGATATTTATGTGGCATGACATATTAGATATTTAGATTAGATATTTAGATATTTTTTAAATAAATATAAAAATATATATGCGTTATGTTTCATTCTTATACATATACATAAATATAATCTTATACATAAATATAATCTTATACATAAATATAATGCATATCAATTCAATTGGATCCAGAAATAATTAATTGGATCCAGAAATAATTAATTGGATCCAGAAATAATTAATTGTCAGAATATTCTTAGGTACAACGAAATAATTGTCTTTTGTGAATGTAGAAATGTATTATTCTATATTCTATCTTTTTCTATCCAAATCAAACTTTCTGAAAGAAAATTTGATTTGGATAGAAAAAGATAGAATATTAATAAATATACCAATTAAGATTTTAGTATATACTAAATAAAAATAATAATTTAAAATTAAAAATTATTTATTTTAAATTTTATGATTAAAAATAAATTTATGTTGGTTATTACACAAGAAGAAAACAAGGGATCTGTTGAGTTTCAAGTATTAAGTTTCACCAATAAGATAGGAAAACTTACTTTGCATTTAAAATCACATAAAAAAGATTTTTTATCACAAAGAGGTCTACGAAAAATTCTGGGAAAACGTCAACGATTGTTGGCTTATTTGTTAAATAAAAATAGAGTGCGTTATAATAAATTAATTAGTCAGTTGGATATTAATAAGCCAAAAATAAATTAATTTGAAGATTTGTTTTAATTTTTTTTATAGGATGCCACCACTCGGACTCGAACCGAGATGCTCTCGCACTGCTTCCTAAAAGCAGCATGTCTACCGATTTCACCATGGTGGCTCACTTTAATTTATTTAATTAAAATATTTATTTAATTATTTAAAAAATAATAATAAATAAATAAATAATACTCAATTAATGTTTAATCATAGAGATTCATAAAGATTCATTTAAATTCATATTTAAATTTAATATTTTTTTTTATAGCCCTATTTTTATAGCCCTATAATATAAATAGCCCTATAATATAATTAGTAATTAGTTTAGTATCATTGTTGGGTTCAGGTTTAATAATACACTTTGTTTTTCCTGAATAACTGGAATTAATAATATAACAAAAAAACTATTTTTTATCTCTATCAATTTAATTTTGACAATAGAAAATTAAATTGATAGAGATAGAGATTAAAAATAACCATATCCACAAATTAACATATTATTATATTAACATTAACTATGTATATTAACTATATTAATATTATAATTATAAATTATACTATAAATATAAAAAATATAAAATATAATTATAATAATAAATAATTATAATAATAAATATATAATAATAAAAATAAATAAATGTATAAATGTAATAAATAATAATATTAATATAATATATAATAAAAAATAATATAATAAATATATAAAACTACTATATACTATATACTATATACTATAAATATAATACTATATACTATAAATATAAAAAAATATAAAATATAAATATAAATATTTAATATATTTATATTAGTATAAATTAAATAAAATATAAGTATAACTATAAATAATTATAAGTATAACTATAAATTGTAATTGTATAATTGTATCTATAATTAGTATATAAAAATTAAAAAATTTATTTTAATTTTTTTTTATGAAGGTTGTTTGCTGCACAAAAAAACTTTTTGAATATCCTTCGGAAAATAATTTAGCTAAAGAAAGAGCTTTTATTGCAGTTAAATATCCTTTTTTATTCCAAATGTTTCTACGAATACGCTTTTTTGACATAGAAGTACGTTTTTTTGGAACCGCCATTAAAAAAAGGAGTAATATATTTTATCGTTGTATGTGAAAGACATGTCTCTTATCCCTAGGAGGTCTTCCTCCACTAGCAGGTTTTTTCGGAAAACTCCCGACTACTATTTATATATTTTATTATATATTTTTATTTTTTATTTTTATTATTTTATTAAATATTATTAATAAATAAATTATTAATATTAATAAATAAATATAAAAAAAAATATAATAAATATAAAATATAATAATAATTAATAATAATAAATATCATATTCATGGGATACGATTCACTTTCAAGTTCAAGATGCCTTGATGGTGAAATGGTAGACACGCGAGACTCAAAATCTCGTGCTAAAGAGCGTGGAGGTTCAAGTCCTCTTCAAGGCATAATATTGAGAATGCTCATTCAATGAGCATTCTCAATATTAATAATAGATTTCGGATCTAATCAATATTGATATACCGAGTATCTTATCTGTTGATACGAAGTATTCCGGCGATACTCACGATCCGGGTCCGAGCTGTTGGAATTGGAATAGGTTCGGCAGCGGATCACGAGGGGGATCTTCTCTATCTAATGAATGAGAAGTCCATTTGCATTTGCATTTGGAAATCGTCCGCCCTGCACCCACCCCCCAAGTATATGATTCAACAGGAATCACACAAGGATAGATTGATAGAAACCTCTGGTAAAATACCCACCAGTACCCGTAACCCAGCAGATAAAGTACATTACATAGCCCGTTTTAGGGATTGTGTTGGCTTGCCCATTCAGTGACTTTGACTTTGGCGCTGGACGTTATAGGACGAACTGGCCTCCGTGGATATCTTTGCTCCGGAACAAAAAAATTAGAATTAGGCTCGTTCAACTGGAATGTGTATTATCCATATGGAAGATCATTGAGAAGAGCCATTGTTTCATGGGACTAAGATCAAAAATATGGAATAAACAAGTGTTTCCACGACTCTACCACCCGACCAATTCTGTTTCACTTAATCCTTTTTCATGGCCACATATCTCTTCTTTACGGCTCCTGTTACATGAATCAAATGTTTTATTTCATCCGGGAAAAGCCATCTCTTTCTTAACAATGTCTTTGTCATTTGATCCAATAGCGTTCCGTTAGATAGGAACAGATTTGATAAGTACTGATAACTTTCGGATAGAGTATTAGAATGGAAAGATCCATTAGATAATGAACTGTTGGTTCTAAGCCATCTCTGGCGATGAATCAACAATTTGAAGTGCTTTTCTTGCATATTCTTGATGAACCAGCGTTCAGACATAGATTTAGGAGGATCTGTTTGGGAAGTAATAAGCCCCTTTGACATCTCTTCATCCGCAAAGAATTTTCGGCGGGAAAACACAGAGACAGAGGGCTGATCTTTGAATAGGAAAAAGAATGGATCCGTAGGGTCCCAAATGAATTGACTTATTTGAAAAAAGCATTGTTCTTCGGTACAATCAAATAGATTGCCACAAGGACGCCATATTCTAGGAGCCCAAACTATGTGATTGAATAAATCCTCCTCTATCTGTTGTGGGTCGAGGGGCCCTTCTCCTTTTTCAAACTCCGATTCGTATTTTTCATATAGAAATATCTGATCAACGTAAGATTCATTCATCATATATAACTGATTCCGCTGACTGCAATCTTTTTCTGTCCGTGAGGATCCCACCAAAGCGCCTTCTACTTCTAATAGGCCATGAACTAGATCAGAATCATTCTCAACAAATCCATAAGAAGTGATACCATTTTTTTCATCGAGCCCGGGTGAAGACCAAAGATCTTGAGCGACCGATCCGGCAGAACAACTCAAAAGATAAAGAAGTATCGTTAATCTCTTCATGCTCGTTCCAAGTTCGAAGTACCATTTGTACCATGATTTCTTCTTCATATAGATAGATATAGGATCTATGGGGCAATTGCTTAGAAGTACATTTTGTGCAACAGCCCTCCCTATCTGATAGAAAAGGATCCCATGATCCTGAACCGGTCTTACATGGGATCGCAAATCCCAAGTTTGTCTATGAAGAGCTAATTGAATTGTATTAGTTTCTATAATGGATTTCTTCTGTGTAATACTAATTGATAGGGCCTCATTGATAAGCGCTACAAGATCTCGTGCATTGGAACCCATGCTTATGGGCCCAAATCCATTAGCATGGAGCATTTTCTTTTCCAAGTGAAACCCCCTAGTACATGAAAGAATAAAAAAGCGCTTTCGTTGTTGAGGAATAAGAAGCCTTCGTATCTTAATGCATGTATTAAATTTATCCGGAGCTATTAGAGCGGGATCCACTTTTTTGGGAATATGAGTCGAAGCAATAACAAGAATATTTCTAGGGGAACATCTTTCACGATCCCTGGAGAGATAGTTCTCTAATAGACCGAGGGATAAGTAATTCGACTCATTCACATACAGATCATGAATGTTTGGAATCCATATTATGCAAGGAGACATTG